ATGAATTACTCTCCCTTCACTTCCCCTTTTTTTGTTTCTGTTTGTCCATTACTGTTATGAATCTAAACAAAAAAAAGAAGTTAAGATATACCTGTAAAAGATAACTAGGGATAAGAATCCTTGGCGAACAGGAGAAAAAACACGATTCTTTCGATACAAGACGACACAAGAAAAATACCTTTCTTGTGTCGTCTTGTATCGAATAGAAGATTAGGAAGACTAAAAAGACTTTATAGAAATCTTTTTTACTTTCATTTTTCCCGTCTTTGCCTTGTATTCTATTCCTTTGTATGCTTTTTTCTATTATTAGGAATAGTATACAAGTAATGAGTTTCAGACATCTCACAAAAGAAAAAACAGTATAAAAAAATAAAAAAAAGTAAAAGGCTTACATAATTTTTGAATCATACAATACATAATTCTATCAATCGACAAGTTTAAGGAATCTCTAGATCTATAAATTTATTTCGTACAACTGAACCTTTTCAAACTGTTTCTTTTTTAGAACCAAAAAGATTTGTGCCAAAATCACAGATGCCAAGAAGAACAAAAGGCCTTGGACTCGTAATGGATCTTGAAGCACTATTTCTGCGTCTCCCTGCCCAAACCCTCCTACATTTGGATTACTTGTTAATGGTTGATCAAGCTTGATGGATTCACCTTCTGAAACAAGAAGTTCTGGTCCTGGAGGTATAATATCAACCACTTGACGTCCATCTAATGCATCAATTATGGTTATTTCATACCCCCCCTTTTCTTTACGTACTATTCTGCTTACTATACCGGCTGATGTAGCATTATAAACTGTATTGTTACTCTTGCTACCATCAGGATAAATCTGACCCCTTCCTCTGTTCCCACCTACATATATAGGATATTTTAAGAAGTGAACGTCTTTTTTCGTAGCAGGGTCGGGAGAAAGAATGGGAAAGACGATTTCACTATATTTCTGACCGGGAACAGGACCTATCACAAGAATATTTTTTTTATTAGGACGATAAGACTGAAAAGAAAGATTGCCCATCTTTTCTTTCATTTCGGGAGAAATACGATCGGGGGGGACTAATTCGAATCCCTCGGGTAAAATAAGAACAGCTCCCACATTTAAAGCTCCCTTTTTACCATTAGCAAGAACTTGTTTCAGTTGCATATCATAAGGAATTCGAACAACTGCTTCAAATACAGTATCAGGAAGTACAGCTTGCGGAACTTCAATATCCACGGGCTTATTAGCTAAATGGCAATTGGCACATACAATTCGACCAGTCGCTTCTCGTGGATTTTCATAACCCTGCTGCGCAAAAATGGGATATGCATTTGAAATAGATGCTCGAGTTATTACATATATCATGATCGATAAAGAAATGGATCGAGTCATCTGTTCTTTTACCCAAGAAAAAGTATTTCGATTTTGCATAGTCCAATCATAGATCTCGGAATTTCTACAATAAATTCGATAGGTAGCTAGTAGAATTCCCTATCCACAAGTTTGCCATTGTATTGATTGTACTGAAATAATTGTACTGGTGGAATATGGTATGAATACCTTGAACTGAAAAGGTAGAAGTATAAAAAATAAGTAAGATTTAAAACGATTTCTTTATACACGAAGCAAAAGTCTGATTTGATTGATATCAAGAGATCTAATGAATTCTTCATTCATTCATTGAATGATAAATTACTACAAGGGAAGGAGATACACGATTTAAAAAATGGAAGATCCAATATTTCACAATTGTATCTAGAATCACTGGGAAAGTGAAAACAAGACCAGATATAATTTGATCGTTCTGAGCCAATCAAAAATCGTTGTATATCGAACCAATCATTAGTTTCCAACCATGGGTCGAGTGGAATCCGATCCATAAATCAGTAACTAAAAGAATAGAAAAAGCTTTTATTGTGTCACTTAAGTTATAGAGAAATTCCTGAATCCAAGAATTAAGAATGAAAAGTTCTTCATTACCCAGAATAAAATAACTACTTAGAATAACGAAACAGATTAGATTTGTCGATAAATGCAAAATTATATGGAAATGAGATTCATTGTGTCTTTTGACCAATTGTATTGTTTACTTGTGCATTCCTATATGAAGCCCTTGCCCTTGTATATATGTGTCCGAGTACTGCTTTATCATCTCGTCCAACAGGAATAGTTCTTCTAATTACATAAAATTTTCTAGAACATTTTTAAGTAACGAATATTATTTTTATTTTAAGACGAACCCTACCAGATCCTTTAATTCTTTTATTTCTATTTCGAATTCGAAAGATTTAACTTTTTAATCGCAGCACGGGGATAGGGTATCAATTCAAAATCAGGGAACTAAAAGGAAGAATTCTGTTTTTACGAAAACAAAAGGTAAGATATTTGATGAATCTATACTTAACTTAGATTAGACTTCTTAATGAAACTTATTAGACCTTTAATTAGTATAAAAGAGTTAAGCTGGGGGCCATGTATATGCGTATATTTTGGTGTACAAATAGTTTATAGTTTATATTAATACTTAAATTCTTAATACTTATTCTTAATACTTAATATATATTATATATAAATTATTATTATATTATAATTTTATAATTAATAATTATTATATTTTTTTTATTCTTTATGCGTCCTCCTGGTTTTTTTATTTGTATTTGAGATGTATAATGTATGTGAACTGCTGCCTCAACGGAACGGTAAAATAGAATATAGCATCCTTTGTCGGAATGAACATTTTTAAGAAGCTGCAGTTGTCTTAAAAAGATAATTAGTAAGTTCTTCTCTCATGCTGAGATTTCTTCTTCAGTTCATTTCATTCAATTGGTACTCGCAAGAAATAGGCCAATTCGGCAGCTTTTTGTTCAATTTCTCGTGGATTAAAATTATCATCAGTACGAGTCAAGGGAATGGCTCCTTGACCCCGGATTTCCATATAAAGGACACGACGAGTAAAAAGACCCTCTCCCACCTCTATTCTGATTGATTGGATATCTTTCAGAAAGAAACGAAGGAAGATGCGACGATTTTTTCCAGGGAATCCCCAACGAAAAAAGCACATTATCCCTTCTTTTCTATCGAATCGGTCATAACCACTACCTAAATTCCATGAAATTGTGCACCACAAATAAGAACTAATGAATAGACCTGCGATCCCATAGAAAGACATCACGATCCCTTGTGGGAAAAAAACAATTTCCTGAGAAGGAAATACGGATATCAGATTCCTACCAAGATAACTGGAAGTTCCAACCACTAAGAATCCTAGTGAACCTAAAAAAAGGATACAGGCCCAGCAAAAATTACTTGTTTTTCGAGACCCCGTTATAAGTTCTATCCATATATGTTCTGATCGCCAATTCATACTATACTAGATCCAGTTGCATTCGATTAGAATTGAGAAAATAACCCAAATAGATTTGACTTTTCTTGCTTTATTCCGAAATAACTTCCATCAACTAGCAGTATTCTGACATGAACCATTAGGAATAATTGGTTAGATACATTGAGTTTCTATTTCAAAGATTTTAAAAAAATATTTGCTGATCATTTTGAATTTAATTGATATTGATTAAGCTATAACCGCATATACATACATTAATGCATATATTATGCATCAGTATACATAACAATTTTTCCGTTTGTTTTCGGAAAGGCCGCATATCATATATCCTACCATATTACACTAAAAAAGTATTTGTATGATGATCCAGCGTTGAAATAAATTGATGAGATTTGGTCCCATCATTTTTAGACAATCTTATTTCTTTGGACATAAAGAGATAAAGAAGCCATTGCGATTGCCGGAAAGACTAGGCCCACTAAAGGAACCAAAATAGAGGGAAAGTTAAAATCTATCATAGAATGGGTACCTCGATTTCATATTTGTACCTATTATAATTATAAAGATATCTTATGATACGTCTACCTATTATAAAAAATATGAATATAATCTTAATATTCTTAATATTAAAGTACTTAATAATAAAAATAAATAAGTACAAGGAATGTAGAACTAAATGAAGTTTACCTATTCCTCTTTCTACACGAATATGTATGACAGTCCACTTTCATAAATTTTATTCTTCTTTTCCCATCCTTAATTTTATTTATATCTTTTCTTTCAAAAAACCTTTGTTTGTTTTGAAAGAAAAGAATTTTTTATGAATTCGCGACTTTAACCAATCTTATCCAACAAACAAAACAGGGGTTCTCGGTAAATAGAAATAATTTATATTCTATATTCTTATTATTCTTTATTATCATTCTATATTCATTCTTATATTCTTCTTAGTTTGATTATTTGATTATATATTCTATATTTGAATTTGATTTGTTTTTATATTTTATTTTTTTTTCTATATTTTTCGTTGTTCTATAATATGAATATGTCATAAAGTAGGGATAAATTTTTTTTGATTTACCCGATTTCTCAGAAGGAGAAAGAAACTCTTTTTTATCTTGTCGATAGAAAGATGCTTATTCCTAATCAGGAAGGGGGGTAGAATAAAAAAATGGATTCGGGTAAAAAAGTAATTATCCAAAACTTCTGACTCTTACTACACTTATAACTGATGTCCCAAAAGAAAACACCATCTTCCTAGTTTGGTTTTTTTGATTACAATAAACTAAATGCTTATTCGCTACAAATCAAAATAACTGAACCTAGTGCTATACTTCCATTTTAAAATGAAGAATTTCAACCCCTTTTTAATTTTAAATTAAAATATTTTTTTTTTAATCTTGATTCAAGGGAAGGAAACCCTGTAGTTGAAATAACTCACTGAGAACACCTTTTAAAAGATTACGTGGTACGATTGGGTCGAATAAGCCCTTATCGAATAAATACTCAGCCTCTTGTGAACCGTCAGGTACTGTCTTTTTCAATGTTTGTTCAATTACTCTTTTGCCCGCAAACGCAATATAGGCATTAGGTTCAGCAATAATGATATCTCCCAACATACCAAAACTTGCTGTAACTCCGCCAGTTGTAGGAGATGTAAGGATTGATACATAGAATAACTTTTTATTTGATTGATAATCATATGAAGCAGAAGATATTTTAGCCATTTGCATCAAGCTCAAACTCCCTTCTTGCATGCGTGCTCCTCCAGAAGCACACACAATAATGACAGGTAGAGATCGATTAATAGCATACTCGATCAAACGGGTTATTTTCTCACCTACTACGGATCCCATACTACCTCCCATAAACTGAAAATCCATAACTCCAATTGCTATGGGAATACTATTTAGTTGACCTATGCCCGTTTGAACAGCTTCAGTTAAACCCGTTTTTTTTTTATAAAAAAAGATGCGATCTGTATAAGGTTCCTCTTCTGAATGAAATTCAATGGGATCCATAGAGACCATATCCTCATCCATAGGCTCCCAAGTGTCAGGATCAATAAGAAGTTTGATTCTATCTGAACTACTCATTTTCAAATGATATCCGCAGTGTTCACAAATATTCATTTTTGACCAAAAAAATTTTTTATAATTTAATCCATAACAATTCTCGCATTGAACCCATAACTCTCTGTATTTTGTATTTATATCGAAATCATTAGATCTTCCTATTTCATTGAGATAACTGCTACTAGTACTACTCGAATTTTCACTTTCAATACTACTTATAGTTTGACTTTCTGTACAAATGAAACTATAAATGTAACTGTCGATACCACTGTAAATGTCACTATTAAGACTGATTTCAAAACGAAGATAACTATCAATGCAACTATTAATGTGATTATTCCAATTAGATTGAATATCATACATGGAATAATAATAGTAGTAATTGCTACTCTTAGACTCACTATTCAAATAACTATAAAAAAGTATCTCTAGTTCATTCAAAAAAGAATTAGCATTGTCAATCTCAAAAATCTGATTTTCAATATCAAAATAGACAGAATAACTGTCACCATTACTATTTTTAACTAAAAAAGTATCATCAGAGATCAAACTAAAAATATTTCTGCTATCAAATAAATAATCTAGATAATTAATATTACCGAAACTATAACTGCCACTATCACTCCAACTAGGAATCCTTTTCTCCGCATCATTTAGAATAGGTTCATTACTTCCACTAGTATGTCCAATATCATCAAGACTATCCATTGATTTACTTAGTCCACACCTATGTTCTAACTTATTGTTAGACAAGATCGAATTGAACCAACATTTTTCCATAGAGCCTTTCTGCCCCCTATTTGATGAAAACTTAATACCTAATATATGAATAGTCATTCGATGAATAAAAAAATCATTTTACTATTTTTTTTTATCATTCAGAATTCAAATGAAGCATATTATCCAATCATTAAAATTATTAATTAAAAACGAGCGAGTCTTGAAAAGAAAGAAAGGATTCTTCTCCTGTTGGGGAATCCAGTTAATCATTTCAATATTTCAATATATATTATGATAGAATCTTTTCCTCAAAAAAAAATCTAAGGAGAGGTTTCTTAAAAAACTTTAAATTCTCATCAAAAAGATACATAGTTCTTTCTTCCCATAAATTTTAAATAGATTCTCGTAGAATCTCGTGTCATACAGTCAAATAAGAAATTTGTTTATTACAACAGGTAACGAAAAAGACAATATCAATATAAAGGATGGGGGTAGAAGGGATCTTTCCCTTGGCTTGATCCTTGATCTATGGCCTGAATATAAAATGATCCACCAATCCAGTCCTAAGGATACATAATTAAGCCTATGGCTCCAACAATAAATAATAAATAATAGATTAGTCTTCAATAAATAATAGAAATAGATTAGTCTTCGATCTTATGTTGTATATAGTTGTATATGGTAAGGTCTGTACATATATATGCAAATACACAAATACCCTCATTCATAGTATAGGATTAGTATAACATGTTCGTTCTTTATTCTATTCGGCCCAATCTTTTCTTAAAAAAAAGATTGGGCCAAGTTTCATTGCAATCAATTAGGAGAACAAACAGGGACTGCTGAATTATGCGCACTTATTTTGTCTCTTTATCTAGCTTATCCACTGGGTCGAAATCAAATTTGATCTCTTTCCATACTTCACAAGCAGCGGCTAGTTCAGGGCTCCATTTGCTAGCTTCACGAATAATATCATTACCTTCACGAGCAAGATCACGCCCCTCATTACGAGCTTGTACACATGCTTCTAAAGCCACTCGATTAGCTACTGCACCGGGTGCATTTCCCCAAGGGTGTCCTAAAGTTCCTCCACCGAACTGTAGTACGGAATCATCCCCGAAGATTTCGGTTAGGGCAGGCATATGCCAAACATGAATACCCCCGGAAGCCACGGGCAGAACACCTGGCATAGAGACCCAGTCTTGAGTGAAAAAAATACCACGACTTCGATCTTTTTCAATAAAATCATCACGTAACAAATCAACAAAACCCAGAGTCATCTCGCGTTCCCCCTCCAGTTTACCTACTACTGTACCAGCGTGAATATGATCTCCACCAGACATACGTAATGCTTTAGCTAGTACACGAAAATGCAT